TGGTCTAGGGAGCGCAATTGCTAGAGCACGGGAGAATGAAGAGTAATGATTTCAGCAAGAGCAGCCGGACGGACTACTATAGTGAGTCTAGTGACTACTAGAGTAGAGTTAAGTCAAAAGGTATGGTATAGCAGCCTTTCCGAGCGAGCCTCTGGGATCTCCTGTAAACCCCCATTCTGTGGTAAAGGGAGGATATTAGGGGAAGCTGTGAGTGGAGATTCCCCTGCAGAGAGCCGGATGAGGTGAGACCCTCACGTCCGGTTCGGAGGGCGGGGATATCCCGACCCTACTATCATTATGCCTTTGCAATGTTACTTGGTTCAACTCTATTTGTGACCTTTTCTCGTATGTGGGACTCTATATCTTCTTGGGTAGATAATCGATCGTCTTTCATTTGGATAGTGAGTTGTTTTTATAATAATAAGTCAAGTCAAGAATAATAATAGAACTTGAGGAGCTTGCCAGGATGGCTTGGTAAGCAAGCAGTTATGTAGGCGCCAACTCCCAGTTCTTTTTCTCTTCTTTCTTTTTAAGTTTAGTGACAGTTCATCAAAACAATTGTCCAAGATTGCTAGATCGAGCACGCGACGCGCATAGTATTTAGTCCAAGATCGGGTTGTCTCCTCTTCAACATTTCTACTACTTCCTTGCCTTACCGACTTAAAGCAGTGATTAATATCTGCCGGCCTCGATGCCTGCTGACTTATTGGTCACGTTACTGAGTTCCTAGGAGCGAGAAAGGAAGAGGGCAGGAGTCACTTGAACCTAGTCTGAAAGTTGTGTATCCAAGAACAGCTTTAAGCAAGAAGCTGGTAGTCTAATTCTCAGAAGTACAAGAAGGTAGTGAACAGATCGATGATGCAGCGGTAGGCTCTTCAGGAAGAAGCGTCACCCTTTGGTATTGACTTGAAAGCAAAGTCGGGAGATCATCTGTAGTTGTTGGTTCCTGGGTTCCGGGAGAGCCAGAGTCAAATGAGCTTTTTCCAGGGAAGATCGTTTGGTTTCACACTACGAGAAATGCAAATTAGAATCTAGGCCTTGTTGAGAAGCCTATAATTGCGCAAAAAATCTTTTTTTTATAGTAAAGTCTCATTTATTTGTCCGTGGATGGCAGATCCGGATACGCGAAAAGGCTTATACTATAAGCTTGTTTTAAGCAATTCAATTTCCTAAAGTGGGCATAAACCACCTGCTTAATGTATGAGCTATGCCGAAGTCATCTGGGCCGTGGGTTTACGTACTATTTCATTCAACGTATAAACGCATATTCCTGAAAAGGAGTGGGGCTGGGAAGTCTATGAGTCACTTCTCCTTTAGTTGCCACTGATCGACTCATCTATAGCCTCGGCTAAGGCCAAGGCTTCATCCATGCGCTTAGTAAAAGAAAAGTTGCCGATTCGGTTACCAAACTCTCCCCGCATGATTCTCCCTATACGCCCTTCCCTCTACACACCTTGCGATCTCACCAATGAAAGGGAATTCGAGATTGTTATAAAATGTTTATCATGTTCCAGGAATGAAGAAGAATTTCGTTTCGGTTCCACGCCGGCGGCCGGGCATTCATTATGTTCTCTTCGTGCTCAACCCAAACAAAGTGTTATCGAAGGCAGATGTTGGTGGTACTCATGGAAGGAATCAGAGTCAAAATTTAGTACGTGTGTGTTGTCCGCTGGTACAACATATGTCGACAAGACCCATCGCCATGAGACAGCAGACCTCTGGCATGCTCGATTGGCTTATGCCAGCCCTCCCTCCGGTCGCCTGAAGGTGATGATGAAGAGGTTCGTGGCCTTCCTTCTCTATAGATGCGATAAGAGTAGGTCGTATAGGGTGCGCGGGATGCCTATTGATGATCTAATTGGCAAGAGAGATCTGCGGCTGACCTTTTTTCCAGGTTTGCTTGCTGACTGAGTTGCTTTACATTTTTGTTTATTCGCATGGCACTCTGTTTCAGAGCTACTGAAAAACTTTTCTTGCTGTGAAGCAAAAAGGCAAAGAGTCTAGTATACCCTTGAAGTGGGAAGATTTCTTACCTTATAGTATAGCCCAAATCCCCGAATTCCTACTGTCAAATCAGCAAATTCGACATTTCAATCAACCATGGATGAAAAGTGGCATTTTTTTATTGTGTAAATTACTATCTCATTCCCCCCCCTATGTGTAACTTGTCTTCAATCTTAGTAGACTGGACCTTAGCCTTCGGTGACCGGCTTCGCGGACCTATTTCGGATCAACTCATGGCTAGGCTCTATTGGGCGAAGGTGACTCGGTCTAAACAATCCCTATCGAATGAAGAGTGATTACAATCTTCTCTTACGATATTTTTTTTCATTCAATCTGGGAATACAGCTCACTTCGTGATACCACCCCCCAGAGATCCGTAGCCAAGCGAACTTCTTGCTCCTGCCGCTGGGTAGCTCGATCAACAACATTAAGCGTTCTCTCCCGATACTACTTATATTCTAGGGCATCGTGAGCTCTCTAACCGTAGCAAAGGAAGAAGAAACTAAATAGGTTCGATACTGACTCTCATGAATAACACGAACAAGCTTGAAAGAGCAAGCGGTTCGAGAAGAGCAAGGAAGCGGGGAACCCGTTTAACAAGAGCTGCTCGAAAGAGGTTCCACGATCTAATTTTAAAATGACATAAGAGAAGAACACGGTATTTGTTATGTTTAGTTTATCGATCTCAATAATAGGTAATGGACTAGTAGTCCGCGTGCCAATGAGGACCAGACAATAGCTCATTGAAGCCAAACAAGCTGCGGCGGAGCGTCTGGATCGGCAAAGAACCTGTCTTCGCCTTCGAATGCGTTGATCTAACTGTCATAAGACCAGCTACTAAGCCTACAGAAGAGAAGGGCCCAATTCCCGCTGCTCCTCTTGTTGTTAGGAACAGATGCCGGGGATTCTATTGCCTGTTTGTCCGCTTCTGTCATAGAAGGGGAAGGCTTTGCCATCAAGTAAGAAATAAGAGGTTGTTCGGAACGATGCTCTTGACTGCCAAGGGCTAGTACTCGAGGACTCTCATGGAAGGGCTAGCACTCGACTAGAAGAGAATTGGTGACAAAGGGAATCTGTAGCATTTTCTTATCTTATGGAACTCTTAGAAAGGAAGAGCCCGATTGCCTAGTAGCCCTAGTGGAAGTGCTTAATGCGAGTGTGATTCTAGCCTATGCTCAGTTCGGGCTGCTGTGCTCGCAAAAAGACCTTCAAATATGGAATGTATCTGATGGTCTTACAAGGGTATAGCTTACCATAAGATTTTGTAATCCCAGGATAAACTACACCTTAGACTGCTACGAAAAAAATACCATTGGATTTCAAAGTAGCACGATCTAATTCGTAAATTTAACCCAATAGAGCACGTATAGCATCTTTTTTCACATTCGTCGTTTCCTTTCTTTCGTTAAGTCGGCTTCAGCCAAATAGACAGAATGGCAAGCTTCATTACCATTCGATAAATCCCATCGGCTCCACTCCCCTTAGTGCGCAAATGGCTTAAAAAGCTAGAAGAATGACATGTACAGAGTTAGCGGACATCCGCCATCGGGGTTCCCCAAAGCTTATCTAGTTGGGTGGTTACACCAGAAAGACCAGTAGAGCAGGAAGACTCATTAGCAACGAATAAGGTCAACTCTATAAGTAGAACAAGAGGCTCAGGAAGTAATATTTAATTCAAATCGAGTTAAGGCACCCGGGAATTCTTCCTTTCCTTAAGCCAATTACTCGGCTTCCTTAGCGCAGTGGAAAGTAGTCATTCCAGTCAAGCCGGGCAGGGGGGCTCAGGTCAAAGAAGCCTTGGGGCAGCATAACTACATTAGCTACCAAGCCGTGCTTCCCTTAACTATATGAGGTATTCCGAAGTTGAGTCCCTATCAGTAGCTCCTCTAAGCCTTGCAAGCCGCACAGGAGTTTTCCGTTCAGCCCGACAAGGGGCAGCAGAACCATCATAAATGGGTTCCAGAGAGACTTATAGCTATAAGCTTAACACATACAAGTCGGTATCTTCACTTTACCTATAGAATAAGGGCTCTCACTAAGATAAACCTGCCTGTGGAACTTAGGTAGGAGAAGAGAGATTCCCATCCAGTGTTATGGGACTGAAAAGTAGTACCTTCTTTTTATTCCTTCTTGAAAGACGAGGAATTAGGCCCCGACTTAAGGTCGTTGAAAGCATCTGAGCCCACTAGCCTTATAGGACCAATTCATACGTTTCTTTGCTTGGCTTATTTTTCAGGAATGAATATTCCGGTAAAAGTACCATTTGTTAGGTAACTTCTCAAGAATCAAGGCCATGCTTTCCCTAACAAACCAGGTGAACTCAGGAAGTAAGGCATCCTATGAGTAACTGCCTAAGGGTTTACGAGTCCGCCTTCCTTTCCCTGCCCCTGTTTGCTGACTTAACTCCACTCAACAGGAAGTAGTCCTCGATCAAAAGAGCTCCGGGAACACCCCATTTATAGGTTTCTTGTCAACCTCTCAAATCAAGAGGAATCCTAGATTAAAAGAACCTTCAGGTGAAGTAACTGCACAAGGTATTCCGAAGCTGCGGGTCCCTCTCTTCTTTGCTTGTCCTGTGTTACGTAAAAACGATTCCATTTTTCCTGTATTTGTCTGTTCAAGGATCTACCTTACTTTAGCTGCCAGGCAAGCAAGATCAACTATCTCGGTCGCAAGACAGACCTCTGTTCTTGCTTTTCTTTTAAAATCTGGATACCCAAACTGAAAGGGTGTCGAAGCCGGAGATTGCTTCTTTTGCAAAACTGATCGAATGAGAGCAGTCTGATAGCTGAAATCTTTTCACGCGAGAGCTGCTCCGGCAGCAGATATAACCAACTGGACAGCTTCGTGAAGCCGTACTACTGGGGAATAGTTCCTAACAAACAGGTTTTTCCACGGACGATTAGTAAGGGTGAGCCCCCTTTTTCTTTTTTCATAAAAACCGATACATTTCAAGAATGAAACCTGGCTAAATGAATACTTTATCCCGATCCCGT